AAGTCATGGGAGAGGCGGGCTAAGTGAAAAAAAATAATATACTGGTGCTACTATAGAATCTTATGAATCACGCACGGCACACTTTCTATATCTCCTCCGTCTACAAGGTGAACAGCTTACAGCACAGCGTGTTCGCCACCACACCGGCTGGCTAGTGCATTGCCTCTTTGAGTGAAGAAGAGAAGGGCTTTGTATAGACACCCTTGAGCCATGTTCGTCGCCCTAGGCTCACCATTATTTCATTTCATTCTATTTATTGGTTCTAGCTCCAAAGAACATATACATGGAGCTATGTCGACTTACGTACGTCTCGTTGACCAAACGATCAGGTATACCACGCCACGTATCATCCCCTCTTTCTATAGAGGAGAGATAAAGAAAAGATATAGTGATCGTGCCGTAAGACCTTGTTCCTTTCTACTTGACGTTATTTTCCTCGGTTTTTTTACATTACATAAGGCCTTTAGGGCTTGCGCTAAGGATCTAATCAGAGTCAAACTTGGATTTGAAAAAAAACCTTTCCCTTATTAGCCGGAATACAAGTGTACTCCTTGATCTTTAGTAAAGGCGGATTAAGCCAAAAAAAAGATTTTTTTTTTTCGAAAAGTCTCAACGTCCTCGTTGAGAGTCGCTCTGCGAGACGTCCAGTAGTCTCTGACTTGGTCTTCGAATCGTAAGTTTCAGCCCGTTCCCAGCTTGCCTCGCTCTCAGGTTGGCCCTTCTACTTGACTAAGTAGTATTCTACTCGTGCAGTGGGTGTATGGGCTAGCCCATGGTGCGGTCAGCTATGATATACTCATTTTTCTTTCTTCTTTAGTAAGTTCATCTACAACATCTGGTGGTGCCCTCGTGGGCACGTTCCTCTCTGGGTCGGTCTGGTCTAATCGAAGTCAACTGACTCACATGGAATACGGGGTGAGTTTTCACCGAGCTGATCGCTTGAGTCTATAGGCTACCTATCCTATCCGCTTCTCTACAAGGTCTACTTTCTTCTTCCTTCAGACCGGGCCAAGCCTTTAGGTTGTTTAAGTAGGTTTGGGCTAGGTCGTTGCGCTCCTGCCACGTCTTGGCAAAGTAGGCTGATGGGCAAGCCCCCTCCTACCGCAATGGTGTGGGGCGTCAGAGGCTGTTGCCCCGTGGCCAACTCGAAGGGGCTGAAGTTCGACGCAGAGCTTTTTGGTTGTTAATTTATAGCAGCACTGAGCAACATCCAACAGCTCCAGTCCTTCTGGTTTGCACTTAAGTGCCTTAAGTAGCCCTCGAGGAGTCCGTTTATTCTCTCCGTCTGAGCTTTCAAAGATATACCGACCGTAGGTATCTTACTTACCATCAGATACCGACAGTCTAGCATTACCGACCTTTAAATAAAGGGTTTTCATCAATTTCACATAACATAAAAAAAAGCTCTTTTCATCATCAGAAACAACCTGATTTCCGAGACCTCTTGCATTGCATTACCATAACGAAAAGAAAAAATATGAAATCTTGTGACTCGGAATGAACCTTTCTCGGTGGAAGAAAGGAATAGCGATGGATTCCTATGAAGCATTCAGGAACAAGAAGAAAAAATCGGACGACGAATTCTTACGTGGTCCAAGGAAATCAAAGGTCCGCTTCCACGATTTCATCTATATCGAATCTTAATATCAGAATAGCTTATATAGTCATGATTCAATTCAGGTCCACTGACTTTTGATTGATTTCTCTTCGGATCTGATTGGAACATTGGAGAAGTAGGAAGACTTTGGCGAGCGATTCATAATGGGTATCTAGAATATCTATGTCCTAGGACATAAAATATGAATAATGAAAGATGAGGAAAGGAAGAGTATACCCTGTAGTGACATAGCAGTTCTCCTAATCGACTACTTATCATCAGAATGAACATTCCACTTAAATTAAAAACTACTCGCCAGGCGGTTACCTTTTTTTTTTCATATCTATATTCTCTGCTGAAAAATGAAGACTAAGTAAGACAGGAGTTTCGTGGAAAATATATAAGCCCTTTATCGGATTTGAATCGATGACTTACGCCTATTTCTTAGGGCGTTTAAAGAGCGTGACTCTACCTTAAAAAAAAGGGCCCATTTGATTCAATTCATGAATTAGCCCACTATGAGTTTACTGCATATATAAATATATATTTATTTATTATTCTATATAATAATATAGTATATCATTCGTGTCTCTGTTACAACACGGCGAAACTAAATGGTTCGAATGAAGAGAAAAAAAAAAGAATTTTTAGGCTGTACACCTAATTTTCCTGGGATTGTAGTTCAATCGGTCAGAGCACCGCCCTGTCAAGGCGGAAGCTGCGGGTTCGAGCCCCGTCAGTCCCGACCTAGGATCCGATGAATCGATCAATTCATCTCTGTGAAGAGGGGGGACAAAGAAGGATTAGGATCTAATTCCCAGCAGGAGGATCCTTCTTTCGTTTCGCATTTCTCATCGGACAAATCAAGTCAAGGAATCAAAATTACAATAACTAGTACCGATTGATGGAGGAGAGACATATGTAGGTTGGTACAATCGGGGGTATCACCATATTCAGGATTCAAAGAGATACCGTACTGGTCTGGCTTTTTTCGATTGTTCCTGGCCCATCGAATAGAGTAGCCATTTTTTTCCCGGGAGCACAAAACATTTTTTTTTACGATACGCAATTAACTTAACATAGTTACCCCCACAGAGTTCAGATTCAACCTACCCTTTATTCTAGCTCCTAATTTGATTCTCCATCGGCCCATCCAATCTAATTCACGACTCAGTCAGTAGACACTACACTAGTAGGGTAAGTTAGGTAATTAGAAATTTCAAAACCTAAAACCCCTTCTTGGATCCTAGGAGCAAGGATTTACAGTCCTTTATAACAACCTTTTGATCCCAAGATTTCCGGCCCCTTACTTTCGTATTTTTGAATCTCACAATTGAATCTTACTACCCAGATCCCTATTGGCAACGGGCAAACGACGCTTACGCGGGATCTCGGTGCCCTTTCTCTTGAAAGAATAGAAGTTGAGTTCGAGTTGTTATCATGCCGGATCAGAAAAATAAAAAGCCATACTAAGAGCCAGCGGACCTGCTCACGGGAGTCAGGCCTGCTCTGTAGTGGGCAGACGTAGCAGGGCCATCTGAAAGAATATAGGAAAAAGAGCCGCTGGAGAAAACCAATTACGCTGGGTTCTCAATTCCATGGAGTATGTAGTGAGTTTGAATTGACCCGGTTAGCAAGAAGGTTCCTTTCGCTACCGTCCTAAGGTTCAACCAACCGTTGGTTTGCTTTAACAAGATTTCACTGAAGTGAACCCGACGTCACCATTTGGTTAAACAGATAACCCGGATGGGTAGACGGTCTGGGTGGCTGTTTGTTGCACTCTATTTAAAACAAGCAGCTACCTGCCTCATGCAGTATTATGCTGCTGAGAGACCGTCCTGCCCTACTGAGCTATCTGTTCCCATCTCTCTTACCAGGAGTGGACTACCACGTATTATCCCGCCCTATCATCGAAAGTGGATTAGGCGTCGGGACGAGAGAGCGGACATTCTTTTCCGTCTCTATCTCTCGGCATTCTCTTTGGCACGAGTCATACGACTGGCCAAAAGGGTGTCTAGAGACACGTTCTCGTCTATCGTCACTCCCCCACAAAGGTTAGCGACGGTCGTGGGCTTGGGAGTTTGCGGAAGTAATTCCCGGGCTCCTTAAGCGTTATGTCCCTTCGATTTCAACCATCCCCCTACTTCAAGGGATGACTTGGAATCCTACCTGGAAGGCTACGGCATCCAAGCTGCGCCGGATCCGGCTGAAAGGGGACCGAAAAGGAAGATATAGGTCTTTCTTTAGGTCTTTTCCCTACGAGGTCAATTCCTGGTACCAATATTTGGCCAGTCATTTATCTCATGGGACTGCCGGTCTCCTAGGCCTTCTTTGGTACCCTAGGACTAGGTATTGCTTTGACGAGAATAACGAAATGTTTTCTCAGTCAGATATGGAGCAGTTTGTAGAAACTGCCCAGCGCAATCCTGTCCCCGAGTTTGCGGAGGCAACTCCCCGCTTGCTTGGGCCGACTAGGTCAGTCGGTAGAGGGAGGGGGGAAGAGGCGTATCTTCGCCATGGGAAACTGGGTAATCCAGCGGTTGTTGAACCCACTTCACAGGTGGTTGATGGATGTTCTCCGTCTCCTGCCCATGGAAGGAACTTTTAACCAAACAGCCCCGTTGGACCGCCTGGTAGGCGCCAAGCACATCTATTCGGTCGACCTAAAGTCGGCCACGGATAGACTTGCTATTGCAGGAGGCCGCTTTATGTGAATGCTTTGGGCCAACGTTTGCTCAAGGAGTGATTCTGCTTCTGGCGGGTCATCCCTTCGATGTTGATTGGGTGAGAACCCCTGATACTCGCATCTATTTTCAGATGGGGCAGCCGTTGGGATACTACTCTTCTTGGCCTTTGTTTGCACTCAACCATCATCTGATGATATGGTGGTGTGCAGACAAGGTGTACCCAGGTCAAGTCTTTGACCGTTATGCGGTACTCGGTGATGACTTAGTAGTCATCGCCGACGAGTCTGTAGCCAAGGTCTACCTAGAGGCCCTCAAGGAGCATGGGATTCCTGTGTCAAAGCAGAAGTCTCTTGTTTCCGATAATGGGTCGTTGGAGTTTGCTAAACGCTTCTTCGTAAGGCGGGCTTCAGTCGACTTGTCGGCTGTTTCCCTCAAATGCCTTATGAACTACTATCACCCTTATGGGTTGTTAGCAATCCATATGACATATCCGATTAAGCGTTTCGCTACTTTACTTTATTAAGGATTGGTGGTTTTAGCAAGCGTGCTATTAGCACATTCCCGCATCGCTGTAGTCCGAGCATCGTTCGGATCTGGAAGATGTTCGAACGACGTCTACTACCACTTGAGTTGTGGTTGGGACGCGGTAGTCCACTCAACCCCTACCTGAAAGGGGAGCTCTGTGAGTTCCTCCGACAGGAGACGAAACCTCTAGATTTGAAGTTGTTTCCTGACGAAGTAATCGTTGGGAGCGCAACGACAGATTTTTTAGAGTATACGTCATTGCGGTCTTGGGTGCAGCAGTGGCTAAAGTACTTACGATGGTACCATTTGACGGTATGGTCGCCTGGTTTATCCATCCAAGACTTCTTTGAAGCGCCTATCGTGAACCGGAATTGGCGGATCGAATCGACCGACCCTGCGTTGGTCCGGTTTGGTTTGCTTTGGAAGGTTTATGATCGGGTAGCTTATTTGGGTCTTGACTATCAGGTTCCCATCCTGACAGTAGGTAACATGACTGGTGTCGTGTTACTTGGTGGGACTTCCGGACGATCCTTCTTGTTGTTTGCGGATGGGGTTGACCAACCCCGCGCAACACGAGGGGTTTGCCAGGTATATTTACCTGACAACCCTTCGAGGACCATCAGTCGGCACTGAAGTGAACCCGACGCGAAGTTGGTGAAACCTGAGCGTAGCTATGTCACGTGAAGTGAAGAACCTCTGCTTCCTTTTTTAGACACCTTCTCTGATTATTCCCCGGAGCACAAGAGCTAGGGTAGGGTAAACTCGTCAGCTGGATAGCTAAAGTACAGAGTTTAAGGGGATAATCCATATATATATCGCTTTTCCGGGGGGACCGAGAAAAAGGGAAGGAGATATGGAGCCAGTGAGTGGCAACTGGTTCAGCGGTGCTATCAAAAACAGCCTTCTATGTGCTATCAGAGCCACTCGTCCCTTCTCCTTTCCTTTCAGTCAAGGTCTAACCTCGCGTAGCTAATGAAAGGGAATACCTTAGAACAGAACCGACTATAAGCCCTGAGAGCCAGCAAGCAAACCCCCCTTACTCTCTCTCTATAAAAAAAAAGCCTGCATAGTAAACTCCTTGTTTGTTTTCTTTCCGATAGCTGCCGAGTTTTTCCAGTTTTCAAGTCAAGCGAGAAAGCAAGTGGATCAGAAAAAGTATTTCTGGTTGTCTCACAAAAGAGTACTGCGTGGCGGTATACCTGTTTGTTTGTAAAAGGTGGTTTAAGTATATGGTTAAGCGAGCTAGTTGGCTCAAAACAGCTTTCTACGTTAAATGCTCTAGTGTGTCGCTTATGCGCGCCTATGGCGGGTGTTGGGATCGACACGAATCCTTACCGCATCCGATATCCCTAGCAAGGCTCGAGAAACCTCGAGTGATACCGAACTTCCATAGAAGACTAATTCGTCGTCATGACGTTCGGGCGGACAGATTAGTTAAAATGTATTTATCCATGTTCTCAGTGTCTAAGCTGATTCTTGTTCCTAAACAGAGCAACTATCAGTTTAGTAGCATTGTGGACGATCCGTCGACAGACATCGAGAGTGTTTTGGAGAAGTACGGTATCCTAGTGAAGGACCTCTTCTTAAGGTATGTGCCAGAACTCCCTTCCATCCTTATTTATGGGGGTGGGCCTGAATTAGCGCCCTTTCTGGTCTTCATCTCTGGTGAAAGGTGATAAGGCCCTAGTGGGCCGGACTCCCTTCCATCGGATGATTTGGGAGCTGTTTGCAATCGCTTTATGGGATCGCGTGGTTCTCAAGGGGTTGAACCCCAAGGATCCGGATAGGGCGGCCAAACGGGCTTGGCCGTTTGAAGGTTGGTTCCTTTACTGGAGCTCTATCTTTATACTGCCCCTGTTCAGCGAATTTATTCTGCCTAAGACCTCCTTGCGGGGTCGCAAGTGATGAGGATCGGCCTCTGCGTGTCCTCCCTGTGAAGGTTGCAGAGTTACCTTCCTTCGGATTCCTTTAATAAAAAACTGAACGGCAAAGTCATTTCAAAAGCTGTTGGTGCTGCTAGCGCTAGAGTTAGGAAGGCAAGGAGTTAGTTCACAGCGTCGAAGTCTGAAAGCAGAAGGCTAGGAAGGATATTAACGACTAGTTCTGAAAGCCAGGAAGGCCGGAAAAAACCTACTTCGCTCATCAAGTCAAGCTGAAAAACGTGATAGACGTGCGTACTCGCGCGATATGGCTTTTCAGCACGGGGGCAAGCTTAAGAAGAGAGTAGGGGCGCGCTAGCCCCCAACTAGTAAAGAGTTTTCTCTTTACTATTAAATTAAGGTTTCTGGAATTTTTTTTTGATCAACCGAGTACCGAGCAAAAATGACTTGCTTTACTAACAGCAGCACCTGTGAAAGTGGCAGCAAGAACCAAAGCACCTACAAGAACAGCCAAAGCAAAAGGGGCAGGGGATTCAAGCGCGGATACACTCAAAAAGCAACGGACCTAACCGGAGAGCCAACTAGCCCTTGCGCGGCCAAGAGGAATGTGGCCACTGCAGCTAAAGAGGAAGAAATCCATTACCTGACTCTAAAAAGAACAAGGAAGGGGGATTCAGTCCCCTCTTCCGCATAAAGGAAAGGGCAGCATTTACTCAGCCATTTCGTAATCGTATCCGGCCGATTTATCTATTCTAAGACCAATCTCGCTTCTTCCATCGAGGGCTACCGCTTTTTCAAGAAGGATTTTTTCCTATCTTTTTTCATAGGGCCAAAGGCCTTTACTATAAAAAGAAACCCAACGTCCTTAGTTTTTGGGGTATTTGAGCTGAACTGAAACAAAAAAAGTAGTTTCGACGTCTGTGTAAGCGTATGATTCTTAAGATTCGGCTTTTGAAACAACAGCTTCGGATTTGGCTTCGTCGGGAGATTCTGGAACAAAGGATTTTCATTATGATTTATCGGATGAAACAGGTAATGCGTATGATTCCTAAAAAAACTACCTACCTACTGGTGATGAAAATCATTCCATCCCCGCCCTAAGCTAAGGGATGGGATGGCAGCCTCATTTGAATACGGTTGCATCTACTTGTGCTGCCGCTTTTACTTTGACGAATGAAAGATCGACCCCCTCACTCAATCGCCGGGAGCCTCTGTACGATACGAAAAAAAAGTTCTCCAGCCATCAATATCAACCCGGCTTTTAGCAGACAAAGGACGCGAACTAATCCAGATTACGAAGAAAAAGAATCTCTCAAAGCAGAATTCGATTACGACACGAGCTTCCAAGAGCTGCTGGCTCTTAAAGGAGCTTACCCCGGATACGAACAAAAGGACGATTGGTTCGCCTAGAAAAGGAGTGGGTCGCCTTTAGGAGTAGAAAAACTCAGTGAAAAGTATGTTGAAGACCAGATACCCTAACGCCATAACAATTATATGTCACAGCACGGCTAGAAAGAAAAAATTACATTGACCAAAAACAAGTTAAGAAATAATTACTAGTGCCCGATCGAAATGTCACGTATGGTACTGCCGAGCCAGCTCCCGGAAGAGCTAATTCGGATAGTGAGGGAAGAAAGAAAGGAGTGGCTGTAATTCGAAAACGGCAAACAGTGCTTACTCATTAAGCAGTCCTCGGTAAAAGAAGGGTCCCGGCTGGAAAAAACAGATCAAGATGGGAGCATCTCACTCAGCAGTGAGGCATGATCTTACCAAGCGCTTAGTCCGTACCTTTATCACTCATGCTTCACACAAAATCGAGATGAAAAAAAGAAAACAGTAATTGCTACACGGCTATATAACTCACTAGATTCAACTCCTCCTTAGGGAAGGAAAGAAGCTTTAAAAAGAACACTAGCGAAGAAACCATTCATTCACTACCCAGTTAACGGACTCAGTAGCTACTGCTACCTCAAACACTGACTGGACTGCTAACAACACGGCATATCAACGGCACACGAAAGAAAGATCACATTCCCTTGCTGCAACGAAAGATCTCAACTTAACTCACCATACTGACTTTGCTTTCAACGGAAACGAAGAATCGCTTCGCTCAATCGGCCTAGGTACGAAACGACTTCAAGCCGTCACGTAAATCCCTTCATTCAGCTCTAAGCGAGAAGTCGGAGAATAGTGTGTTATATCGGATAAGAGTATGTTTTTTATTAGGTAACTAGGGAGGAGTTGTTTTCTTTCCCTCAAACACTGTGGTTTAAGCCTGATAATGGAACGGCCCGCCTGGCCACTATGAATATTACGTCAATAGAGTAAGTAGTTCTTTCCGTTGTGCCCTTAACACGAAGCTAGGGCAGCGATGCGAACGCTTGTGAGTGCATTAAGTAAGTCAGATACTAGCTGGTATGAAGCAGGTCAATTGTGTAGGATCGAGCCCTGGCCTGGGAAGCCATCCATTTAAGCCTTCCCAGTCCTTATGGTTTTTTGATCGGAGTTTACAAATCCATATGATATGGCTTTAAAGCTTCCTAGTCTGGGTTTGTGTGAAGCATGAGCGAGCTCAGTCTTTCGCTACTCGTGTGACCCTGCGTCATGGCTTTCATAAGGGCCTAAAGTGCATGATGATTCGATTTCCGAAAATATAGATTTCATATATATAAAGGCCTCCTCTTTCGCGTCCTCTCCTTTCAGTCGAGTTACTTCCGTACCTCTTTCTTTCCTATTGCTTGTGTTGTGCCAGTTGAAGGGGACGGTTGCTTGCTACTCCAATTCCAGTAAGATTAGATAATTAGATAAATAGATATAGTAAGTAGAGGAGAATGATAGAGGGACAGAGGTAACAGGACGGAGGGTTGTGGAGTCGAGAAGGTAAGGTGACGGTAAAGGTCTTAAAGAACCTTTGCTTGCTTTACTACTGGCAGACTTTCGATTGCTGGACTATTCCTGCTTGTGTGCTTTCCAGGTGGCAATTGGTAATACGAGTTGCGAACGTTCGTGACCCATAGCCAACTTGCTAATAGATACCTGTTTGCTTACTGGCAATGCGCATTGACTCATTCTAGCTCTCCTCTACTTCAATGAAAAGAAGAACAAGCACTTCAAAGCCTTTTCAACTATTTCAAATAGGGCGGGCGGTTGATAACTAACTATTCTTTCCGCATCTTCTAGACTCTCCATAAAAGGGAGAATAAGTGCGATTTTCTATCGGGAGAGCTATCGCATGCTTATGACCCGGTAACTAACTCGTTATAGGCAGTAACTGGGAGAAGGATCGGTAGGGTGAGTCATTCCTATCTATTCCTTGATCGCCCTCCCCTTTACGTGACTTAATAGGGCTCAATTCCACCTTTTTCTCACTTCCCAATGGATCGGTAGACGGCCCCACTACTCAGCTAATCAATGTCCCCTCGATTTTTTGGAAAAAGGAATCGTTTCCTTGATGACGTGGATGCCTCATTCAGTAGTGTTGATCCATTTGGTTTATCGATTCACTTTTTTCCGGGAGCTATTGGCCAATCTCGTGAAAAAGGCCTTCCTATCCGGCAACTGTCTGTAGAGGCTAATATCTCTTGCGACCGCCTATTGATTTAAGTACCGGTGGTCGTTACTCCTCTAATCAGTCTGTCTAGTCTAATGCAGTTCCTGCTCCATCCGATAAATAAATAAGTAAGCAAGAAAGAAAGCAAACAAAGATTTCAAGTATAGCGCGAAGAGAGCAGAGCAGCAAGCAAGCAAAGCTATAGCGCGCTCCGAAACAAACAAGCTAGCCATAGCGAGACCAAATGCTTTAGCAATTGCGCGAAAGAAGACCTAAGCTAAAGGGAGGAGAGATTCTATTACAGAAGAAAGAAGCGGTATGAACAAACCCTAGAGCTGGCATTGAATGGTACACCCCCTTATCCACCACTTCCTCACCATTAGTCCGCCTACGATCAGAAAGGAGGAAGGCTGGAACCGGCCCGACGAGTAGTCAATCAATCCGTGCAAAGGATTAGATTTTCAGCACGGACCTTTTGATCATTGCGCACCATTTCACAGCATGGATCGACGATCTAACGCATTGAACTGAGATCGAGGCCCGTCGGGAAGCTTGGAGAAGGAAAATCCGTAAAAGAAGTTCAGTGATTTGGCAGGCGTAAAATCAGTTCTTTAGCGGGTAAGTTTAAAAAAGGGGAGATGAACTTGGCACCCACACACACGGGGTGGGTAGGTCGGCGTGATCTATGCGAGGTGAGGTTGGTTCAAAATCAATAGGAAAAGGATAAACCTCAGATTCCGTTGTGACTGGATGATTTGGTTCCGAACCGGGATTCGTTCTCCCGCTACTAATGGTAATGGACGAGACCAAGGTTTGGTTTTCAATCAAAGGAAGTTAACCTTCGGAAAAGCCAAGTGGCTACTCCTCTTAAAACACAGGATTCGGCACAGACGTGGTATGCTCTCAATCTGATAGAAATTGATCGGACCGCCCTCCTTCCCCTGTTCCTTCTGGATGAATAATGGGTAACTAGTAGTGTAGTTAGTCAGTGCGCTATACGGCTTTATACCGTGCTATACTGCTCTATACTTCACTAGTGCAGTCAGTCATTGTGCTATACTTCTTTCTTTCACTATTCAAGTCAAGGTCTGATTCCTTTGGAGCTCAGGGGCCTGTGATCTGTTCGAGTCAGTCCTTCGTTCAGATTTCAGATTCGCATATCAAGACCGAGTGGGAAAGGCACTACCCACTTTCTGGTGGGGGTACAGCCAATTCAAGATCCTTCTATAGTTGCGGACCGAGGAAGAATCGAGGGACTACGCGCTTTCAATCCCTTACAGCTGCCTTCCAAGCCCTTCCACTGCCCTCACTCCCAATCGCCCCACTATCTGCTAGTCTGGTTCGACTCGAACTTCTGTCATGTCAAGCTTCCTGACCTGCTTTGTACCAGCCGGTATTTTGTGTACTTCGGGGCGAGCTCGCTCTAACGTCGTGCCCGGGTCACAACGAATGGAACTTTTATAATGCATGCACAATTGGACAAGCTGCTTACCGTGGCCACCTACCGCCTTCCCTTAAGGCCGTCGTCATGCTAGAACTCTCAAACGGTTGTCAAGGATGGATGTAATTCAGGAAGCGCTTGTAACGTGAGTTAAGCGGATTGAATACACACTTGTCGGGGTGAACTATCGAAAAAGGCCCCCCAAATCGGCCTTGAAGAAAGGAACCTCACGTCAAATGGGTTTGGCTGATGCACTGCGTCCCAGCGGTCGTTGGCTAACACTAGATTCCAGAAATGGCTTTGTTTTCTCATTCTGGTGTTGTCGAGGCAGAAGGCACACTTGGAATGGAACTGATGCTGGAGGTGAATCCGCTAATGTGTCAGGTGAGGTCATACCACCAAAACGGCATACTTGAAACGACAACCCTACTTAAGACGCTGAAACCGCACTAAAGCTTTGAAAGAGACGTTCCCCTCATCCTTAAAGTAAAGACGGTTACCACGTCTTTAATTAAGGGAAGGCGCTGACTAGCCCTGCTCAATAAGGATGTAGGGTCTCTTGAGCGCTTCATTGAGCATTTCTCTTTCCTATCCCGTCCTTACGCTACGCTATCCATAAGGTTGACCTAGCCCTCTCTTCTCTCTCTTTGTCCACGCGAAGATTCCTTTCCTAGCCTATTCAATGTGGTCATGTAATAGAATTCCAATGGGAAGACCTCCCAGTTGGACCCAGACTGCGATGGTAGTGAATGTGGCCTCAGCTCCCACAAATGCAGGCTCCCAAAGCCTTAGACTGAGATAGTACCACAAAGCAGGGGTTAACATAAATGACTCTATAGAAGTCCTCTCCCACTTGAAAGCTAAATAAGGAGGTGCCCCAAATCCATGCATTCCATTCTTAGCAGAGGTTCCTTCCATCTAATCCCTTGAAGTACTTCGCCCACCTTCGAAGAGTGAAATAAATGATCATTCAAAGCAGACTTTTGGCATAGGGCAAAGGAGCGAAACTCGCTTTCGTTTTCAATAAGGATCGAAGAGCTTAGTGTGAAACTAAGGAAAGAAGCAACGGCGCGCGTTAGCGAACTTACTGTTAAGTGCGCGTTAGCGCAGTCGTTTTCTTGCTCGGGAGAGGAGCGAAAGAAAGCCAATGCATGATTTTCGATGAGGAGGTCCAGTTCCCAAAGCTTTCAACGCTACCAAAGCTTCGGAGTTCGATTCCTTTTCCTAACGTAGGAGATCTTAACTCTTAGCCACTTCGATTACGCGACGTGAGGGACGAGGACAGAGTAGTTTCCACAGAATCAAAAGGCTCTTCCTGATCTTGTCACAAGAAGAGCCTAGTTTCGTAGCCAAGGCAAAGGCATCGGTTGACTTTGTTTACTTTAATGAGTTAGCAGGCTAAGGGCTTAGAAGAGATTAGCGCTTTGGGCATTCTTCCCAGCTTGCTATAGCCCTGGTATGTCCAGGGAAAGACTGGCTTTTACCTCCTTCGCCTATATTTTTATATCCTTTTTTAAGAACCAGAATAGGTACTCTAAACCGCCCCTTCTTCAAAACTCCTCTCGTGTTTCTATGTTCAATCTGGCCCTTCTCTTCTGCTTTGGTCACTGATCACTAGCTCATAGAGCCCCTTTCGTACTTGCTTCTGCTCGTCTTAGGAGTTTCATTTTGAAGAAAAAAAAAGGAACAGGAAGAGAAACCGCCACAGCAGGAAACGAAAAGCAAGCAATAGGTCTTGCTTACTGATAGGGCCTTGTGCCAGAATAGAATAGAAATAAGATGAAGACTGTCTGGTGTAGGCATCGGATTACTAAGACTAAGTAAGATAAGCAATCGATATAGAAAAAGCAAGGCTTCAATCAATAAAGAAAGCCCGCGCTACCTAGCATATATTCTAAAGTCTAACTAAAATTATCTGAAAATGAAAAATCGTCTTTTCCTTGAGAATAGGAAAGTCCTTTGGCGACTTAATCTGAATCTTAATAATAACGGGGCGACTACTCTATCTTCGAATGCAGAACATATAAGATTAAGTTAGCCAAGCCCAAGAGCTGATACCGTACTCGTTCAGCCCGAAATGCTCACATAAGCGAGACGGGGGGATCTTACTATACGATGCCACCATCGAGGGAAATCGCAGAACTCTTTTCGAAAGAATGGTTAGCTAGGCCACTTTTCCGAATGATAGAAAGAGTCGCTTATAGCTATGCTCATAACAGAGAACCGAGCCCCAACTCCGGTAAAGGAATCGGATACTTCAAAATCCCCTTACTCCATAGAGCCTCCGCAGCATTACTTCTATGATCTTAGGAGCACTCCCAGGCCCGACACAGAGAGTTTTACCCCACGACAGCGGAAGCAGATTCAGAGGTTGAATCCGTCTTGTCATATCTCTTCCTCCTCTGCTACAGGTATTTGCCCCCCCTTACGCTTACAACATAGGGGGCTGCTTACTTTCTTCGGGTGCATCGAAGAATATGACTGGTGAAGAATCACTTCTTTCTTCTCTTCGTTCTCCATCTAAGTTCCTTATTGTTTAAACTGCAAACTCCGAACAATTCCCTCTAACTAACAAGGCAAGAGCAGGAAAGAGGAAAGAATCGGTTGATAGCCTGGGATATGGGAACTAAGCAAGGGATGCTAAACTCAAACAAAAAAGAATGCCAAAAAGAGCATTTGAATTTCCCCCAATTGACCTATTCGATTGATTTAACAGACCGTGTTACTAAAGAAATAAACCCGCATCAACGTACCGTTTTAACAAGTCTTTTGACTAAATAAATTAAGTCATAGAGACAGAGACAGACTGATTCCAGAAATGGTTTATAGCATGACATGGATGGACAGCCGATTGACCGATAACGATAAAGAGAAGGGAATCGCATATTTCATTAACAGACAGTCATTCGTATAACCGATTAAGCGCTCAAGAGAAGGGCAGGCGGGAGACAGCAGTTTGCCACGAAAATGATGGAAGGCTGGTTCAGGTAATCCTTTAGTGAAAATGTCCGCCACTTGATTCTTGCTACGAACAAGTCGAATGAGCAATTTGCCTGCGACGACGAGGTCACGAACGAAGTGGTAGTCAACTTCTATGTGCTTAGAGCGGGCATGGAAGAGAGGATTGGCCGCCAAGTGTGTAGCATTATCACAGTGCAGGAAAAATGGATAGCGAAATGGCACCGCTAGATCGCGTAGCAAGTAGGAAAGCCATAACATTCAGAGGTAGTAAGAGCGAGTGCCTTGTACTCTGCTTCGGCACTAGACCTGGAAAGAGTCGGTTGCTTTTTGGAAACCCAAGTCAGACAGTCCCGGAGTGATGGTTAGGCCAAGGCCAAGAGAACCCTTCAGATACCGTAAGATGCGTTTTACAGCCTGGAGATGTACGGTGATCCTTGAAAAAACGTTGCCAAGAAGTAAAGGAGTCTTGAACAATAGTTGGAAGCTGAGAAAACTCAGTGCAGAGAATTCGATGGTGATGTATGGAATGCTCGGGCAAGGAATTAGGTAACTATTCAAAATTCCGCTAAGCACTCTCGTTAGATATAGTCGTTTATCTTTTCAACTTAAAGTCTTTCCCCTTCCCTTCCTTACTTCGGGAGTTCCCGGAGTGACTTTCGAAAATCAAGAAAACATGATTACAGAGTTCTAAGATAAATGAAAAGTCGAAGAAAGTTAAATGAAAAATAGACGTCATTCCGGGGAAACCCATACTCAAAGCAACCGACCTTGCTTGCCGCCGTTGAGGAATAGAACTCTCCCAAGGAAGTAGGTGACACATCCAAAAAAGAAGAATATAAGCAGACTCAAAAAGTGATTCGGATCTCACACTTTCCACCAGCCTCAAAGGAATGCCCGACAAAGAAGAAGAGAAGAGTTATAGTATACTGGCGTAGAAAGATAGGGAAAGCTGTCAACTAAGAGTGAGAAGCCTCTAATCTAATAGCAGGAGTCGGGAAGGGCACTGGTCTTTTCTTTCTGTCTTTTGAACAATCTAAAAATGACTGGTGATACGTATATGGAATTGGATTATGCTTAGGGGGCTCATTCCTCCCACCTATTGGAGTTGGAGCCTGACGAATGAGAAAGAGGTTAGACCTTTAACTTGGTATTCTCCCCTAAAAAGATCTTACCTCTTTGTTGCCAAAAAAGAACCCGTAGCTGGACGGTACTTTTGACTGAAGAAGTCCCGACCCTTACTCTTCAAATGGATATCGCCAGTCTTTCTTTCTCTGCTCCTTCTATCAAAGGAAATGGCGCGGATCCTTTCGTTGTTGGAAGGCTTTGCCCGATAGAACTAGAATAGGAAGCCCGGAACTACCAGTCAGAAGAAGGTCTAGCCTATCCTGGTAGGGAAAGCGGAGACTACACTGTTTAAAGGAAAATCGGATGCTTGCACAAGCTTTTCGAGCTTTGTTTTCGGATCAGCTTCTAACCCCTAAAAAAAGTCTTCCATTAGCATCACCATCATGTAAGCAAATCCATTGACAAGCGTCATAGGTAGATCGACTCTATGCCTTCTTGCTTTAGGATTAGGAAAGGTAAACTGTAGTCTTATTGAAAGGTAGGCATTAACTCTAGCCTTCCCACTCTATCCGCTTCAACACAGGCACTGGAAATAATCCATCATGTATGGTTTAACCCTATTGCTTAACAATAGCTAGTCGTACCTCCGGTCTAGCATATCCGCTTAAACTCTAGGACTTCCCTTCCCACCATAGAGAGAAAAAGTAAATGTTTGCTTTTAGCCCTTCCCTTAAGCTGTTCCGTCCTAGCAGTGGTTATAAGACTTGCATCTAAAGCAAAAGGGATTGGAGCTGTTTTGTCGTTTTAATATGCTTAAGACTCCCGCAAAACCATGGATTTAACAAACAAAAACGTGGATTTCCTTCCCTCTGATTTATCGTTCGGGCGATACAGCCACTATCTCCCGATCGCTAAGGGTTAAGGTTTGTTCTATTCGTTCAATGCCTTCTTTCGAGGGAGGGTATGGGCTTCCTTTTGTATGCTCCCGTCTCGTCTAAGGCTTCCCTTTCTTTTGCTTCTTCTTTGATTGAAGGAAGGGCCACGTCCGAGGCACTGGCTTCCCACTCAAGTCTTATAACTTCTAAGTCCCACGCCCAATGTGGGAATTAATGAATATTTTAAAATAAGTAGTTCTACCAATACCAGAGCTCCACTTGGATTATCGTAAAATGAAGTAAGCAAGCCAGGTCCACGACATCTGGTGAAAGTCTTCAATTCTAAATAAGCCCTTTCCCATCCATATGGGGATGAATGCTATCCTTCGTCACCTTCCTTTTGAAGTCTCTTAGCTTTCCTGCTCTTGCAATAAGCGAGGGTGTCCTGGCCTAATAAGGTACAAGAAAGACTGGGTGGCCGCTAAGAAGATCTTATAAAGTCAAAACCTTCCTCGAAAGACACGTTCTCTCTTTCGGGTCAGGGAAGAGACAAAAAAATCAAACTCTAAGACTCTAATGTGAAACAAGTGTCAATAACGACCTCTGATGGAACTAGGGATAGGGAGCTCGGACTTCCGCAATGACGTTGTTGGTAGTTAACTTATAAAAAGAGATCTTGCGCTGACTCGATTGCTTTTGTGATCTCTGATGATGCACCCTCTTCTGCTAAGACCAGAATTTCCTCTCGACGCCCCATCAACGTGAAATTTTAACTCACTAGTCCATCTGCCGTATAGGTACTCTCTTTTTAGACTTCTTAGAACCAACACAGATAGGATCTCCATATTAAGATTAAGCAACTTGAGGTAGAAGGAATCCATGTATGAACCTTCAAAGAAAAGATAGAAAGATTCAAATTGACTGGCAACGATACAAAGTACATACAAGATGCCTCCATGAAGATCCATGCAAAGAAGCTCAATGTAGTCGGAAGGTGTCTACTCAAAACGAACTTTGCCTAAAATTTCTTTCCTGCCTTGATGAAACTTGAGTACCGAAACTGAACTACTGGTTTTTCTTCGAGTGCCGCCTTCTCGTTAACTGCTGTCTTCTCGTTGGCTTGCTTTCTTCTTTCATAAAGTCAGGCAGACAGCTTTGTTTGAGTGCGCCTTGCTTCCTTTGAGGAGCAGACAGGGCAATGAAAGTCTCTTTATCCTCTATCGCATGAAATCTTGAGTAGGGAAGTCAAGTTGTTGATGAATGAGACTCTTCCCCTTAATCACTAATCTCAGGTTAACCTTGTTTTTTTGGTTGCTTGATGGCTTTACTCCCTGGATTCCTTCCTTCCGCTTTGTCTTAAGAGAAGAGATCCCTCCTACTCCATGAGAGAGGGTTAATCAATAATCAATGAGAGAAGGTTCTAACTACAGACTGGGAGAAAGAAGACCTTCTGTTCGGTGGGCTAGCTTTATTGCTTTCTGGCTGATAGCTGTTCTCCCTGCTCTTTCCCTAATCGATGCTATGGCTGAATAGGTCTCATATATCAGAGACGGAGACAACGACAATGAACAGAAGATTCCCATCGTCTTCGGATTGGACTTTGATTCATAGGAACGGATCTTCCAGTAATAGTGGCTCCATCCTCTTTTATTCGATAGTGGGACTTCCTTGCCTGAAACCGGCCTTAAAAGGAAAGGAAGATGAGTCCTCTTCGGAACTCTTTTCCCTCAGAACTACGGTTGGTTAGCAGCTTTGACAAAGACAGCTCTTTCTCTAAAGCTGGCTTGACGAAGAACAGATGGCTTGGCTCTTTAAGCTGACCACGAACGATCAAACTTAAATAATTGACTCAGACCACGCACATTAGTCCTGCTCTTGCCTCTCATGAATCTAGGATAAGGAAGCTCCTGAGTGAGTAATAAGGAATTTGATTAAGTTTAAGCTGAAAATTCTTTCTTTCGCTGTCCGACCCCGGCACTAATAGTACCTATGGTCTTTGAGCGGCCCAATGCTCATTCACTTATTGGGTCAGCATTTGAACTCGTTGGCTAAGCCCTTTCAGCTTCGTACCTGACGGCAAGAAAACCTCCGCTGATGTTCTCCCTTATCCATTGAGCTAGGCACTTCTATGAGTAGCGGGAGCGGTACTATGAATATATCAATCTACCGTGATCCCTTCGTCCACTCAATCCCCGGAAGCTGAATGAAGTGCGGGTGAATTCGTTCCCTTGACCCCTTCATCCCTTGCTGCGCACCTGTGCTTCGGCTTAGTTTACTACTTTATTTCACGGGATTTCTAATTTTTGTAATAAAGAGTGTTCCTAGCTTCTTACCTAATAAGCCGGAAATCGTAGACAGATTGACCAGTTGACTAGGTAAGGGATTCCTTTCTTCTTTCTGTGCTGCGCTTTACTTTGGTTTTGACCTGGTTGGCATAGAACTCTAAGATGTTCTTTCCTCTGGAGAGGTCTCGTATGAGAGTTGTGGTACATAACGTCCTTACCAGATGCTATGTACAGAGGTATAGGCCTATCTTCTCTGCGGGTCTTTCCTCCGCTGTTAGTCGCTTAGTGCTACTTCCCTTGTTTACTGATGACCAAGGGGGATTCTTGTTGGCTGACGAAATGGGAAAGGTGGCTTATATAGAGATAGTTACCCAATCTAACTAAATGTGACTCCTAATCACATTCCCACGGTATTGAACTCTAAGAGGGTAGGCACCCCCTGGCACCTCTTCTCCCGTAAATCCCATAGGAATCCTCCTGTATTCCAAACGGAAATGAGGGGCCGACTGCTGATCGCCCTGCGGTCACGAATAGCCAGCCTTCAATATCTTGTCTATAAGTCGGGTGAGGACTAGCTCTCTTAGGTTGAACCCTGGTTCGTGTTGAAGTGTAGCTACGTCCCGTAAGGTCACTTTACCCGAATACCTTACTTACATGGAACTACCCTCGACTTGATCCATCCCAATGATGGTAGGTAGGCAACTCTTTTCCGAGAGCGCGGTTGAGAAAGATTTTGTATTTAAACCCTGGGACTCTGTCCGCTTCCGTCGAATGGCTGCTAACCATTATTCTGGGTGGATCTTGCAACGATACCCTTAGCCCAGTCTTTATAGCCAATCCCCGGTTATAGATATTTTTTAACGAATTCCGCCAGGATAGAATAAGGCTATAAGCAAACCATTGAGAACCCTATAGCCCTGCCAGCAAGGCAACTAACCCTTCGCTTAAAGATTCTAGAGTAAGTTTACTTGAGAAGGCTTAAAGCTCTACCTTGCAGTTCAAAGTCTAGAAGCAATTCCCTCGTAGTATCCATAAGCCATTGAGAACCTACCTTGTTAGAGTCACCCTACCCTTTTGCCTTACCTTTTAGTAGTAATCCCCAGGGATAGAGCAGGTGCTTTTTTAACCCTAGCTATAGTTGGGAAGGTTCTAGAGTCAATCAACGAAGCCAGAGCTTCAAGGCGATAGAGGAAGTCCCACTGGATATTTTTTTGAATCAGAAGAGAAAAGTCAGGTGAGACAGAAAAGAGAGCGAGAAAGTACGAGGATAGAAAGAATCACACGATTCCCATTCGTGATAGAAGCTTTAATAGGATAGGAGTTCACAGGTTCGCAACTAGACTCTTCTCTGACTAGAAGAGCTGCGCCTAAGACTCTGAAGCGAAGGGAGGTGGTCCCTTGGGTATATGGCTATATAGCGTCAGCGTTGTTTGCAAGTCACGTCAGTGCAGGCGCAGCGTAGCGTCATGGTAGCGTTAGCTATGCTCGACTAACAGGATGAGTCATGTGACTGACCTGACATTTTATTGAGATAAACTTCGAGCTGCTGAACCGACAACGGTATATTGTTTTTCTGCTTGTTTTGGAAGCTTGAAACGACAGACAAGTGGTGACTGTGAGACGGCCTTGCTACTGAGCAGCTTCTTGTGTTCCATCTTTCTTTAGTGTGGGGTCCGCGCAACAAGAGCGCTTCCTCTTTCTTTTTCTTTGCCACCATGAGACCTCCAATCAATGCTTTCGGGCGAAGTCCTTGTCACTGTGGAAAACTGGTACTTTCCTATAGTGGATCAAGGCTGCTTGAACTTTCAAACCTGGTTCAGGTCTTGGAATCGGGCTAGGAGCAGCTATTGAATCTGTTGATGGCGGTGTGATAATGCCAGTCGAAAGGGAAAGGCGATGACTATCAGTTCGTACTCTTTAGGAAGCGAGTGAAGTCACCCTAGGGTAATTAAAATCACTCTTCTTTCAGCTCACCTCTTGTGAAATGGTCTCTGTGGTTCGCTTGCCCTTGTGACTATGCTTTCTGTTCTGTGGTGAACGTCGACTCTTCACTCTTGCTTTCGTGGGAACAAGAATAGCTATGGTTTCAGAAGCTGTGAACTCTTCTTTCTTCTCTCACCTGTAGGCGAGTGAGTGACCCAATGAAAACGAGGAGAAGAGGTCACGTCTCAGCCCAGGGCTACTTTACATAGCTATGATTCGATCTCTCAAGATCTCAGATTCGGATTTGATGCTTTTCATCTCTGTTAACGAAAGCTAATCCACTTTTTATCCCCTACTGAAGGAATGTAAGTCAGTCTCAGTCTGGTTCTTTGCTTTGTTCACTCGGAGTTCCGTCTTTCTGAAAGAGTCAGATCACTTCCTTTAACGGGAGCAAAAACTCCCTTTACTTATTCTTCTACCGCTCCTGCTTTCCCTTCTCCCCCGGGAGATGAGTCAGACTCGGGCTATTTGAACTAGAAAAAAAAAGGCGTGATTCCCCCTTGGGAGCACTTTCATCCGAATCTCTTTCTCTTTTTAATACAATACACTATTATTATTCCCATCTCTCCAATCTTTTGTTAATTGGCTTTCGCTCCTCTCACATTCGTTCGAGCTGCTTCGCTCCTCTCCTTAACTAACCTCGCGCTAGCGCGAAAGCCGTAGCGCGTTAGCGCAGTCGTTTTCTTGCTAGGGGTGAGCAGCGACTAGCTATGGACTTTTTTCGCTGCCTGTCTCCCCAGTTGTCATGTCACATCGCCGATGACCTATAGCCTTGTCGCGCAGCCCTTTTCTTGCTTGGAAGCAACCAGCGGCATCAATAAAAGGCTTTCTTTCAGAGATCACTAGCGGAAGAGACCTGGCCCCTCTATCCCCGCCTGACCTCTCTGTCCCCGGACGCTTTCCCTAAGCGGAGAGTGCTAGCTAGCTGCCAAATGAAAGCGAAGCTCCCCACATCCCATAGGACTAAGATAGGGTCTGCAACTCTCGTTGATCCCCTTTAAGAGAATGGGCTCTTGTCCTGCTGCTTTCGGTTAGGGGATCGAAGAAAAAAAAGCACATAACTTCTTCTAAAGAAAGAAGAGAGCAGTGATCTCATCTCGACACATCCCTTATGTCGTCTTTTCGTGTGAGAGAAGTTACTCTAAGCCCGAATACGACAGAGAATCATCTTCAGTTTCGGGAATAGGATCAGACAGCGAAAGAAATTCATTTCTTTCCGGGCTATCACCTTTAACAGCAAGAGCACTGGCTTTGACATCTCCCGCTGGCTTTCTTCTTGAACCGCTATCTCAAAAGGGAGATTCATCTCTTAGTGCCCCGAAGGGGGGAATCCTATCTAATAGAAATAGATAGGTCATTCTAGCGACCAAGGGACAGACTAGGTATCCATCCACATCCAATCTATCCGCTTACCGGCTTGCTTGTGACCCTACTAGAGGTGAAAGCGCAACATGTCCACAGGTTGATCCCTTGTTTCGACCTCAACCTGATATTTTTATTTGATAAGCACTGGAAGAGATCTAAAAGCAAACATTCCATTGATTGAGCACCCATTTCCTGTGTTTTATGATGATCCAACCTGCTATCTCAATGCATGGGATTTCCTTGGGGATAAAAAGATTCACATAATAAGTAGTTATACCTTAATGGCCCAGTACGACCAGACAGAAGCAGAATCATAGTCTTCCTCCAGGGATTGGTCATTCATGAGCCTTCCTTTCTTTACGAGATCAGGCCAAAAGAAAGAGTAGCACTAGCTGAGCAAAGTAAGGTTGCACATTGAGAGGCTTCCCCAGTCAACATAGAGAAGGACAGTCGATAGAAGCAATCATCCGAGGAACCTGCCTGAACTCTTGGTGTCCCATATTCAAACAAATTAATAGCTATATGCTTTTAACATTTTTCTCGCTTCCATAGGAAATCTTTACATATATGTTTTGCCACTCGATCTACTGAGAATTCGATCTCCAGATGTAAGGGAGGAGCCTCAACTCAGGGCAACCTTTTAAGCTCGCTTCGCCGCTTGATTTCATTGTCTTCGTTCGGATCTTCTTACGAGTTGCTAAGTATAGGGCTGTGTGACTGGGCTTAAGAAAGGGAAGGACCTGCTACGAGGGGTTCTCGATTACTGGTCGAGCCATTACCTCCCGGGGAAGTATTGAATTAAAGTCATTCATGTGTGCCTTCGTTCCTCTCCCGAGCAAGAAAACGACTGCGCGGCTACGGCTTTCGCGCGTCTGCGCTCAGTCCGTTGCTTGTTTGCTTGTTATGGTCGAGCGTCTTCAAACCTTACTCTAACAAGTAAGCAAGCGCTACGCCCCTTAGCACAAGCACTAAGTAAGCAAGCGCTACGCCCCTTTATGGCTTACCTTAGATTAGCACTCGGAATAGTCGATATCACCCAAAGGACCAATAGACTGACATTTGTGGGTATAAGGAGAAGGAGTGTAATCAATATTGCATTAGGTTTATGTAGACTGATAGCTTAGTAAACTAGCCCAATATATATTTACACATGTAACTAGTTAAAGAAGAGAAGAGCTAGCACGAATCGTCTTTGCAGCGTAAACTCCTGAATGAATGCCTTACTCTAACAAGTAAGGACTCTTATTAGATAGATGTTGGCTAAGGACTGTGTTGATTGAAAGATCCAGGAAGGACAAGGAGCGAGAGGTACGAAGGTCACTCGACCAGGGGATAAAGTCGCTCGACATAGAGTTGCATCGGATCCTGATCCCGAGTCTGTTGAGGTTCTTTTGTCAGTCCTCCCTTGATAAAGGACACGAAAGGCTTCTGCCTCGACAGGAAGAGTCAGACTTTCCCCTCTGTGAAAGGAGGTGAAGGGAGTGAAGAGAGTCGAAAGAGATGTGATGTAATCTCGTAAGAAAGAGGAAAGAAGCTACGTCAATCACAATCAATTCAGCTTTCTGCTAAGACACCTATCAAAGAAGCGAAGAAAAGAGAGTTTCCCTCCCGGCTATCCCCTCTAAAGTAAAGAAGAAGCTTTCCTCGACAACTGGAACATCTGATCTAGCAGTTTCGCTTTCTGCCCTTTCTTCTTCTACGGTTTCGGCTTATTCGGTTGAGGTTGGTTATCCCTTTGGATCACATCCGAGGATTAACGATTGGGAGCATCCCCGGGCAAGAGTTCAACTCACAGTTCCGAGCTTCACTCCTTCTGAGAATGCTTTCTTTCCCTCCAACACTTATTACGGGATCGCATCCTTCATTTGATTGAAACTCCGATATCTCAGCTCATTCCTGGCTTGATAGTCGTGAAAGTCAATACTGACTCCTTTCCGGCTTAGTCGATCCAGGATATGCCTTATACTCTAGAGAACTTTTGCTTTTCAACGAGAGGTATGAAGTGACTCGACTGAAAGGAGAGGAATCGCATCCCTTTCCTAACGTAAAGCTGTTTTCAACTCCGATCCTCTAAAAGAAGGGGGTACCCGAACCGAGCTCCTCAGCGGCACCTGCAACTCGAAGAAAAGCTTTTCCTGCTCTTGATACCGATCCTCCATTAAAGAAGTGTTAGGAATGCGTTGCCCTGGTATCGGTGTCCTTAGGCTGGGGGAAGAATCTTTCCTTGTCTTTTCTCTCTTCTATTTTTAGTTCGCCACTCAAATTGCGTATGTAAGGCCTCTCTTCCTAACAGCGCATCAGCGACATCCTAGATTACAGTGTTAACGGCGCATGTGCGACTGCTACTGAGGCTGATATGCGACATCCCTAACTAGAGGAAGGGATACCAGAGATGGGATCGAGCCCACACTCGGTTCAAGGCTTTAAAGAATGAATACCTGGCTCACGTGAATGGGAATCCTATAGTTCTACCAGCCTGGGAAGAGGAGTCAGAGGAAATCAAGCTGATATAAACAGCTCCATATTAGCGAATTGCCTCTTTTGCCCGTTGGGTGCTGTGAGGAGTTTGCTCCATCTCCGATACTTATCGTCGAGCTGCTCCCTGCCTATCTAGTGGGGACTGCTCGCCCTACCCTAATCGAATTTTCGAACTCATCTATCGGTCGGAACAGGTCTCGCTAATCACTGAGAGACGATGTTCATTTGATGTTGATTCTTTTTCTGGCTTACCCAACAGCCGCTCTGATTACTTTCTTTCCTCGTCACGGAAATCAAGCTTTCGGTCAAGCGGGTTCAACTCGTTCTCGTGCTGGCTTCTCAAACCAAACAGATACTGGTTGAAGAAAGGACGGCATGGCTGACTAGTGAGGATGCCCAGGTTCGGACCTTCTATTATGAATACCGGAACTCCACTTCTTGCGCCTATTGGTACAAGTGGGTTAACTCGTTGCCGAAGTCCTTCCTCTCCCACAACCAACCATACCTTCTTTTCGGTGGCCTATTCCTTTTGTGCCTAATGTTGGGGTTCTCGGTTTGGTGGTGCATCGCACCTGAACAACTACTACTAAAGCCTGCTACACTGGGGGCACTAGACCCAAAAGAACTGTTTAGGATCGCAACGGACACCCTTATCAATCAGGTTTGTAGCACGCACCCGCAAGCAGAGCAAAGTGGTTTCTAAAACTTCAACAAGCTCGGCAGGGCTTACAATTACAAAGGGAACTCCAATTGGAAGGCTTTCAAAGTCACTTGGCCTATTGATCTTGACCAGCCTCGACTGGTTCCACAGCAAATGTAACTTGCCTGTAAACTATTCCCTCAGCTGGCACGACATTGAGAAGAGAATTGCAAATATCTTCACTGGTTTTAGAAAATTTAGTCCAGTCCTGGAAATGGTTCGCACAAGGAAGGAAAAGAAAAGGAGGGTCTCACACCGGTGTAAAGTAAAAGCAATTTCCTTAGACTCAGAGATTGCATTTGCTGGCCTTTAACTGGCTTTACAAAACAGGCTTTTATCACAGCCTTGATCACAGGATGGGAAAAGTACCGGCCTGGACCCCCAAAAAAGAGATCACCATCGGGACCGGTACTGCTACTAGATTACCCCTGTAAAGTAAACACTTTCAAACTAGCCAGCTGGATCTCAAACTGGAGAAAGAGAACTCCCCATGGCTGGGAACTCACAATCGATAGAGGGGCTTGCCACAGAAAGTCCAGAAGTCGCTTGATTCTCTTCTTAGGAAAATGCATCATCCTTTCCTTAAGAGCCCTGTACTCGGCTTCTGCACTAGAGCGAGCAACCACTGTCTCTTTCTTGCTCTTCCAAGATAGTTGAGAGTCACCGAAGAAAAGGCAAAAGCCAGTAGTAGAGCGACGATCTGTAACATCACCAGCATGAATACCTTACTTTAGCTTTCATTTAAGAGGTAGGGGCTGAAGGAATTAAAGCCAAAGGCATTAAGGCAGGCGGCTAATAAGGCTAAGGAATATAGCTTTAAAATCTTATGATTGGCAGGCGTATTAGCAACGGACTAGGAATGGTACTCTTCCCTACTCTAACCTCTAACTGAATTCGGACTAAGAGATTAGACTCACTCAGCTAGCTCTTAAGAAAGTCTTAAGTTAGTTTAGTCATTATTACTTCCTTTAGTCGGTAAGAAAGGAAGCTCATTAGTCCTAGTCCTAATAGTCAGACAAAGCAGCAGACAGGCAGGGAAATAAGCTCAAACATGCTATTAGTCTAACAGAGCAAGTAATAAGAGCAGGTAAAGCAAAGAGGATTAAAATGACGAGGAGCTGGCAAGGCGGAAAACTTGGATGATGGAGCACGAGTTGCTGACGGTAAGCATAGGCACTCGAGCAAACCTAAATAGCATCGAAGAGTATTGGTCAGATAATGACTAGCCTTTTCGATTAGGTTAAAACCAGACATTCCTTTCTCATGTTTTATGATCACTCACACTGCTCATATGTGAACATTCCTAACTCTTATTCCTAACAGCGGATCAGCGACAAGACCGGTTATTCACTTTCTCTCTTAATCCGTCGAATAGGAAGTCTGTCTCTCGTTCTATGAGTGAATCTTGTTCTAGGTGGAGCACCATTCCTTTATTGATGTGCAGGGCTTTCGCAGCTTTGCATTCTCTTTGTATGAAAAATGAGACTAACTCCAGCTAGTCTTTTACTAAGTCCCGTACTTTCTCCTTGTAAAACTGTCGATCGCTATGTCGGTATGGACCTATCCTATGTCCGTCCTGGTTCAGTTTCTCCCGAGCGAAGTGACATCCCTTTGTGTGTGACTTGAGGATGGTTCTTGCATTCTTTCCTTGTTTTCTTTTAGTCCCATTTTTCGAAGTTGGCTAAGAGCAATTTCCTTCTTTCCGGGATTGATGTGCCTGCCCGGCAGGGCTCTTAACTCGACCTCAGACACGATAATCCAAGACTGCTTAAAACAATATAAGGGATAATCGGATCATTAAAAAGCTGAAAGAGCTGTACAAGCAAATTACTTTTCGAAGAAATGATTTTGTTCTGCGTTTGAGAAAGCAGAAAGCGCAAAAAAGAGATCACCAGATTAAGAGTAATGAGGTACAGGCTAGGCTTATCGTGATAGACCCGGATCCCTCGCTATAATAGCCCGAAAGACACTAGATACGAATAGAAGAGTGAACTACCTCAGTCAGGGAACAAACAAATGCATCTTAAACGACTTCCAAGACTGGCACCAAAAGGCAATGGTGATAGATCAGGATCCCCATGCCATTTAGAAGGAAAAAGGTAGTTTACTTGCTTACTTGTTAAGGATGTCTTAGTGCGGTACTCCAAAACTGAACATAGGGTAACATAATACGTTGAGTACTATTTGTGCACGAAGGATGGGTCGCTGCTAATACAGGTTGTCAACATAGATCAGTGTATAAGATTTTCGGAAAGCAAAACAATTCAATTAAGGGTGAACTGGAGCCTAGGCCATTAACGCTTTTCTATTGTAGTTCAATGCGTTTGCCACGGTGCGCTCTCCTTTGTTAGCAAGAAGCGGTTAGCGGGACTCAGTTCGAGGCACGCTTGCCTGCTATCCTGATTTGTGAACAGATGTAGGCTATCTATCTGTGTCCGAAAGCAGGGAAAGCTCATACCCGTAAATGAATTCATTGAGTTTCCGGCTTCTTAGCGCATCTCTTTCCTTTTAATATCTTCTTTTCTTTCTCCTTCTACCCGAAGGAAGAGGAAGCTCCCTTTTCTAGGGAAAGAAAGCTAGCTTCGTTTCCGGCTTTTTGGCTTCAGCACGCCATGGGAGCGGTGCCCCTGAAGCTAGAACCGAGGAGCCGGAGTAATTCCTGAAGGCAAGCGAAGGTACCAAAGGGTATGGGGCAATGGGTGATGTTACCCGTTATGGGTTTGTAGGCCCTGCTCCTGGCTTTCCTATTGGGATTCTTTCCTGACTTCTCTCTTCTAGCGAAGTGACTCTAGCCTATGGGGAAGGGCTTTGCGTAGTAGTAGCACAGATCGGCCTCTAGAAGCGACGTTATCGGCTTTTTTTGTGCCCAGCACACCACGGCTTTGGTTGGTGCTCTATAGAACCCTTGGCTTTCCCGGCCTGATTTTCCTTTTTTATAGTCTTGCAAAAGTTGCTTCTATTGCTTTAATGTGTGTTCAACCTGAGGCATCGCACAGACCTTTCATGGGTGAGGTTGTTCAGTCCTTGAAATTAGTATGTAATGAGTGCGATGAAACAAAAGAACTGGGATCCTCAACCTCGAAATGATATCAAAGAGCTTCGGATCTGACTTAGAGAACATTAGCAAGGACTATAGGGAAGGTTTTATGATAAAGCAAGAACGAGGCATGAATCGAGGCCTTCCCGGCTGGCCTATCTTGTCTTTCGCGAAAGCACCTTTGGGCCGTGGTTTCTCAATCTCTTTCGTGACTTTCAGAGCAGATAGAATACACCTACTATAGTAGCATCCCTTACGGGAGGGGGTCTTTTTATTGATTTATCAATGAAGGGGTTGACACTCTTCCCGATCAGAAAGAGTATGGTTACCCCACTCTGCTTTTGGTAGGGTGCTAACAAGAGGATACCAAGATGCATGCGAGGATCCTTGAGCGGATCAATGAGAATGCCTACAAGGTAGACGGAGGAGTATGGAGCTCCAGGGACGTTCAACGTCGCGGAACGTAGTTTTTCCGATTTGACGAGCCGGAAGGCACACTACCAGGAAAGTAAGATAGCTTCCCCTCTTTTTATAAATAAATAAAGCCTCCCTTCATTCACGTATCTATACTTCTTTCCCGAACTCCTCACTGGCGCATCAGCAACTTATTTAGAGTCGCAAACAAACCGCTGGATACAGGCAGATCGAAAAGCCTCTTGTGTAAGTCGTCCTTCGTCCTAAAAAGGAAAATTTCTTCCCTTCGAGATATCTTTTTAAGGTGCAAAATCCCTTGGGTGAATTGGCTCAAGCGTGGAGTCAGTACGCTAGTATGCTGTTAAATTATGACCTTTCTTATGAGGAGTCACTATCCCTTCCCGTCGTTTGTACGAGCTTGAGTCGTAGAGGACCTTCCGCGAGGAGTGTAGCTCTTCCTTCCATACCTGTCCCCGCCTGACTGATGAAATTCTATATCCACCTTTCTATCCCTGCCATAAGTGTTCGACCCCAAATAGTCCAAACCCTACCTCTGAGGGAGCGGAATCCGCTGATGAGTTCGTCGGGGATGATAGGCTTATCGTGGATTATAGAGTTTCCGAGTTCCCTTGGGTATTTTCTACTGCTTAATCCTCCGGGAGAAAGAGGCAAGCAATAGGAATAGTTGTTCCAGCCTTAGTTCTAATGAAATGATTCTATTTATCCGGCTGTAGGGTATAAAAGTGGAGGAACAGATTTTACCTTTCCATCGGACCTCTCCATGATCATAAGCCCCAATTGAAAGCGCGAAGCCATCATTGGGCATAGTAGTGCAGGAACCAATTCCCTCCTTTTTTGGGGTTGATCATCCGCTACGAATAGTTTTCCCTCTTCTGCTTCATCACGCGATTAGGAGTGATATTGCCCCCCCGTGACCAGTGCCTGTCATCCCATCCCCTCGTCGAAGTCCACCCCCTCCTCCTCTGGGATTGAATATCCATCCTTTTCCGACAGCGCCGGAAGAGAGGAAATAAATAGGATATGGATTAGCAGTGGGGAAAAGGGGATGAATCTCATGCTTCGCTAATCATTTCCGCACAACCCTATCTCTATGCTCTGAATCAAATCTTGGATTGATCTCCTCGATTGTCTCCTTCTACGGAGTGGTGAAAAGCTGCTAAGGAAGAAAGAGTGGAATGCGGGGAGGAAGCGATCTCATTCAATCATTTTTGGGGTTGGACGTTCATAATTTCTTACACCACTACCGGCGGAGAAGAGGGCGGGCCGACGAAGACATCTTTCTATGACTTCGAGTCTTTCCATCCCGGCAGTAGTAGAAAGATTCCTTCCCTCTCATCCTTCCGGTGGAAGGATTGGATTATTGAGACGAGTAAGATCGAACCGGAGAAAGCTATCCATAGACGGTGGGATAGCTAGCTAGTAGTACCGAATTAGTATTTCATTCCTGTCTCAATCCCATCTCCTATCCCTTTCATAAGAGTGGATCTCCCCCTGGCAGCTTGACTGCATCTTCCTCCCCAACCATAGGAATGGTAAGAGAGGACCCGCCCACCTTTCTTTCCTACTCCGATCTCGCCTTTACAGCCAGTAATGCTCGATTCCCACCTCCCCACTCTCCATCCGCCGCTGAAGAAAGAATCTAACCTGCCCCTTCTGCTTTCTCTACTATTCGACATTTCCCTGAGGAGTAAATCAGTGAGGGAGGGAATATTCAAGACTGAACAGCCTTCCAACAAAAATCAACTGCCATAGGTAAGGTAATATTCCTTCTATAAACTTCTGGGCTGGTTCTGAACGCAGGTATCGAACTAGGGCATCGTCTCTTGGGCTTTTGAATGGCTACCGCCTAATGTGCCATTTGACCTCAGTAATTTTTGACAAAAAGGCATTTTCCCCTTAATAAATAGGCTGATTCAATAGCATTGGACTAACTCGGGAAAGCTTTAGTAAAGCAGTACTGATCCCCGGGGATTCCTTCCAAGGAAATGGGATAGGATATAATGGCACTGGCTATTTATGGATTGGTGCACTCACTCCCTTTATTTACTATTGGGATATTGATGCAGAGAACCCTCTCGCCGGCCGATCTTCGTCTCCTCCTTTTTTTTGTCCAATGATTCCTTATCCTTAGTTTCACACTAAGCTCTTCAAGCCTTCTAACAGGGCATTCGTGAGCAAGCCGCCCTTCTTTCCCAAGCGAGATGGGGGACTTGAGAAAGGGTCTTGCGGAGCCTTGTCTTATGTTATCGCCGCTGTTGATGGGGAGCTCCTTGAGGAAGGAACTGACATACTTAAGATACGAACGGGATTTCACCTAACCTTCCTTTCCCAGGACTGAAAGCTGCCTAAACTGGATCAATGTTAATGTCCGAGGAGGTTGGAATTGGACAAAAAGAAGGGATTCGCCGCAACAAGCACCGTTTAGACTGATTTACTGAAGTATGCCATCAGTGGGAAAAGCAAAGGAGAGAAAAAAAGGGGGAGCTTAACATATATAAATCGGTTACACACTAAAGGAAAGAGATATTCTAGTTAGCCTACCCGACTACACAAGATATTCTAAATGTGGTTAACAAAAGAGTCACTGGTTATTGGCCTCAAGGCAGAGACGAGCTGGCTAGACTAGACTCTTATCGAAATTGCGTAAGTAAAGAGAATGAGATTCGTCTTGCTGAATTGAGTGCGCGGGAAATGCTTTTGACTTAACTTCCCATTATCCTACCCGGCCTTTCTTGGCATCATAGGATGTCAGTCCACCTTGGTTTCTTGGATGATTTGAATAGGGCTTAGGAGGCTCTCCATCACTGAGGTAGGGTAAAGGGTCGAGTCCGGGGTCCTACCTATTCCATGAAAACCCGGCAATCAAACCCACAGAGTTCTTCGATGTGAAGGGTTCCCCTTCCAGTTTATAGAGTCGAATCATCGAATTGATGGATTGCACACTATCGGATGAAGCGGAACACTCGAAGGGAAAAATGACATTTAAGACTCCATGGATTTAGCCTTTTTTCCCACTATTAGACTGGGGTGGTTGGGATCACATAATTAAAGACTGCGGACCGCTGAGATTTCTTGCCCTTCCCGCCGAACCGAGCTATTGTCTTTTGATTAATCTTATTCTCCCCGGGCGAATTCTTCATACAGGAGTTCTCTTAAGTCCTCGCCGTGTGAGAGGACTTGCGACCAATGTTCTCATTCCAAACCAGCAGCTTTTCCAAACTGCTGCTTCACGAATAAACCGATTCAAAAATGTGCTTCACCGTCGGTGCTAAATCACTGCGATCACTGATTACTAGAGGGCGTTCAAGTTTAAGACAGTAGAAAAGTAGACAAGAGAAGCCTCTTTTGAGAGCGGAGAAAAGGGACGCTGTTAATTGGCTTGGCTGATCTGATCACAGAACAAAAGTAAGAATCCTCCTCCCAGGGCCTTTCTCGCTAGTTTCTCAGCAGAAAACCATAAAGTATTTCCTCAGATTTGAGCTGGTCTTGTCGGAAAGCTAGAAGACTTTCTTGAAAAGCCCCATCTATTGACGTAAATTAGGAGTCTCGTCTTGAGAATCCGGTTTTTTAGGGGCGTAAGCAGAGTGAATTTCGAAAAAGGATTCCTCCTTCTTTTATTGAAAATCTTTCTCGAAGAATCAAGAATGGACTGCGAGAGGATGAATAGGCTTATTCTCTAGTCTGGACCCTGGTTCCCTTTGAATCTAGCAATAGGTTGGTCTCAGTTAAAGGCTCGGTCCGTATCGAGGAATGATTCATCGGAGGCGAGTAAGATGACTACTTCTAGTCTGAAACTGGAAAGGTCAAATCTCCCACTTCGTCCAATTCCTTTTCATCAAGTCCGTCAGCAGCCTTTCTCTCTTCCGACCTATCAAGGTAACAACTTGGCTGGCCGAAGACCAAGCCCGAACAAGACCCCAGTCGTCATACCAGCATCCGATCCTCCAATTTCCAATTCCCCAAGCCTCGAGGGAACAGACCTATTAAAGAAAGCCTTTCGCTAGGGCCTTACCTTCTTCATTCATGACCGAGTAAGATGCTGGAAATAGACTTCGCCGAATCCCTTTTCATTACATCCAACCTTTGCTACTTCTGCTACCGTAGCCCTTGCTGATTGACTTGATTGGCCCCTTCCATTTCCCCCATTGTCAACTCGCTTGCCCCGGCTCAAAGAACTCTCTTGAGGAAGTGACTTCGCTCACTGAAGACCAAGCAGCCATTTTGGATTAAAGGACACAAGCCCGCTATTCACTCGCTTTCAACCTTCTTCTATCGACATCGACGGATCCGAAGAAAAGAGCATCTTATGGCTAAAGATCACTGACATCTCACGATTGGGACTCGAACCCACAGCTACGCTACTTTCCTTTTAGTAGATCGTGAGGGGGTCTCCACCCTACTGTCGAGGTAGAGTGGGATCGCATTAGGCACCCCTCCCACCTTTCGGTGAGATATTTTTCCCTAGCACTTTAGAAGGTAGACGCCCCTCATTGAAGAAAAAGCTTTCCATTCCTCAGTACTCGGGCCTAAGACGATTGGTTGAAAAGAGGACCTACCTCTTTTTTGATTGAAATACGAATGAGATCAAAAAGGCCATCATTGGGGCAAACAATGCAATAGCTTCGGTTAGAGCAAAGCCCAAAATGGCATAACCAAATAATTGTTTAGCCAATGATGGATTTCGCGCCACGGAATGGATCAAAGAACTGAAGACGTTTCCAATACCGACAGCAGCTCCCGCTGAAGCAATTGTAGCAGCTCCGGCACCCATTGATTTTGCACCTTCTAACATCTCGAATGGAGAATTCTCCTCACGCTTTTTTATTCACTATTTATTTTATGTTATCGTAGATTCTTCCCCTCGTTCCTTTTCTCTTGGGCATCTCACTTGGTGGCCTGGCCACGCATGATTTTCTTTGTATTTAACACAGTAAACTGAACACCAAGCCAATCTCGATGAATAAAGAGAAGCAACTACATCATGTTCTCCACACTACTGGCATACCTTGAATCGACTCTACCCTACACTAACAGCTTTCTTCTCTTATTCCATTTCTAGTTAGATAGAATGAAGAAGATCCTGACTGGCGAATTTGGGTTCAGGGGGAGGTTATCAGGCAAAATGATAGCTTTCTTCACTACGCATGGCAGCATAAACAAAAGGAAGAAGCAACTGCCTGAAGGCGTATGCTCTTCCATGAGGAACTGGAAGCCTTGAAAGGTAGAGTGCTGCAAAAAAAGCAGCAAAATGCTTTTCTCAAGGACCAAATCCGACGTATTCGGTAGGTATGGGTAGCGCCTGCTTGATGTAGAAAAGTTCGATAGTTGAAAACTCCTTCGTGAGTGGAAGGCACATTTGAGTTGAGCAAGGCAGGATGCCGCTAGCAGGGCGGTTGGCTTGCGAGTCACATCCTGTGGGATGCATCCTTAGCCAATTGAGCAGAGACCTCGGAGGAGGCAAACGAGTATTGAGTTTATGTTGCCAGTGGGTGACACTTCTTGTGGCTGCATGATGGGAAGATCCTCGGGTCACACTGTTCAGAGGAACAAAAGTTTGAGAGAAAGTGGTGCCGCTAACAAGAAGCGGTTGACTTGAGCGCCACATCTTGCGATATGCACCATCGAGCAATGAGATTGAGTTGAAAGACGCGGGTAGTCGGTGAAGCCATGAGGGCTAAAGTCGGAGGACCAGTGATGGCTCAAGCATTGTTGGTGACGTGGGAGTGCCAACAGTGCGCGCCAAACTCCTTTAGCAAGACCGCGCTAGATAAATAACAGGTGGGAAAAGATGGGTAAGCCCGACCTACTTAAAGACTAAGATTTCCTCTATGATAATTGTATTCATAATATCACTATTGGGTCAGGTATTCTAACTCTTTTCCATGATAGGAAAGACCTGGCCGTAGGGGAATTCTTTCTCGGGAATGGTACATAAATCGGTTGTTTTCCGGCTTTATGAGTTTCACTTTTCCGGACAATAGAAGTCACCCTTGCCAGTGCCAGATAAACTTTCATATGCCTTAAGACTATAGGTGCCCACCAAAGCAAAGACTCTACTCACCCACTACTGGACTATTCTACGGGCTGATGAGACTATTCCACTACAGATTGATGGAAGCAGGTCTCCATTAGTTTGACGACTTGTGGTGGCGACTTAAATGAACCGCTACGCCCCTTGCTTGTTCGAACTAAGTAGGCTATAGGGAGAAGTAGGCAAGGTGCGAAGCATGTTGGATGACGGAAGGCTCTCTAAGTCATGGCTAGAGTGAAATGACTTATCTGCTAAGAGAGATGCTTCATAATACCTTAGCCCACCAAAAGAGGGATAGGCCAAGCCCTCAAGGTCAGTCCCTTAGCCTTGATAGCCCGTTGACCTCTTTTCCGAGAGGGGGTCCTTCTATCTTTCTCTATCTGTGGGATTAGATAGTCTATTCAGAATAGCTACGAAAGGGAAGAGGAATGCCGAATAGTCCCGTCTCTTCTTTCTTAGACACCTGAAGGAAGTGGTAACTCCCGTGCACGATATAGTTGTACTAGGGTCCTAGATCGAGATTTGGCAGGCTTTCTCTCCTTATCCTTAAATACATAGGCCCTAAGCCCGGATGTGCGGCTCCCTCTCTTCTTGTCTAGTCTTTCCCTCTTCTTTCTGGAGTCTTGTAATGTCTGCTAAATTGGATTGGTTAGCATGTCAGCCAAGGGTGGGATTAGCAGGGGCAGTTAATGACCAAAGCCTCTAGCCAACCAAGGGGAAGGGATAGCGGAGGAGAGAAGGGAGGCTCACTTACCGCCCTTGGCTCAGGTATCATGGTCGCAAGTCCATCATCTAGCTATTGGGCAAGGAGAACCTAGTCAACAATAAGGTAACTAAACAATAAGCTTCCTTCGTCACTCGCCTACTCCCTCAGTTGCCTTCGGCCGGAAGACTTCAAAGAACTCAGCGATTTCACCTTAGAAAGGCCTCTTGGCTTGGGTTCAGACTCTCCACTTCCTCGAGACAGGTCCTCTTCAGGGCGATACCTTCTCTTCCTTGACGCTGCCACAGCGGGATAGAATATCAATAGGGTGGACTATCCATACAGGCTTCCTACCACTCTGTCACTCAACTAAAGTTTTGGGAACCGTAATCAACCTTTTTCAACTGCCCTGCCCTCGAGGACCTTGTTTCACTGAGACGAAGGTGGGAATAGCACCAACCTCACCGCCTATAAAAAATGTCCACCATGGGTTTCCAAGTGCAGTGGGAGAGGGAAGCTGCCTTAGAGTCTTTTCCGCATCGGAGAAGTCTTCTCATCTCCTCTTTCGACTTAGGAACTTTTTTCCCGTATAGCCACTAGTGTCAGCAGAGAAGAGTTAATGTCCTGTCTTTTAAAGGCAGGAGAAAGGAAATAGGTGAGGCGAAGCCGGGTAGCTTTGTTTAAGCCAGGGTTTTGCTTTCACACCCGTAATAGAGGCGACCGAAGGGAGGAGTAGCCCGGAATAACCCTTCATAAAGAGACCGAAGCCAGTGAGTTTGCGTCCTGTATCTACGACAGTCTAAAGCCCTCTTGCTGAGCAAGACATGAGCGAATATTTTTTTTTTAGACTTTTTTCCTACTCCTGCAATGCTTCCTAAAGCTTCGTAAATGGAGTGAAAGACATATCTCCATTCATCAAATCAAGTTGGTTAGGGATTAAAGATCAGCAAAAGCTTTCAGGTACCATTCAAGGGATTCCAGCTAAGATTCACTTCTCGGGCCAACCGTGCTCTATCAGGCTTCAAGCAAGATTGTAGGATGGGTATGAACTCACTCCTTATCTCTTCTCTACGCTCGTAAGAAAGGCAAGATCTCCTCCGTGGGACCGGAATAAAAACCTACCTTTCTTTTGTCCCCAGCTGGGAACTGAGGCTAAGTTTCTTGGGTGGGTATCAAGGAGAGAACCCGGTTCTAAAGCAAAAAAGGAAACCAAAGCTACTTATCTCCTAACACCAATTGCAAGTGCTCCTGGTGAAAGCCCATACAAACTATTCTTTCGAACAGGAGGAATATCCGCTATTTCAGATATCAGAGTTGAGCTCAACGAAGTCCTCCCAGCTATATTCCCTAACAACCAGGACTTTCTTTTGCGACTGGATCACCATCACCAGCTAACGCATTTGACCGGACTTCTTGTTTGGTACGAGATCATCAAGCCGGAACAGATACCACATTACCATTCAGCATTCACTCGCGCTCCATTAGCCTTTAGGCAAAGAGTCTGTGACCCTTTTTCAGATAGAAAAAAGAAGTAGACGTTCAGATTCTCTCAAAGAACGAGAGGCTTTCGGACTATATCACTCAATCTAGCGGTGGATTAGATAGAAAGGCTTTTCTCTTTATCCTGAAGGGGCACGAAGGTGACACACTTACCCGTAGGGGCTAGGCTATGCTCTAGCCAAAGATATAGAAAGAAGGAGCGGAACCAGCAGCTCGATGAGCTACACCGTCTTGGCTTCCAGAATAGGTTTAAAGGAAAAGACTCGTACTCGGGAAAACGGACTTAGTTAGACTTACAACACAACCATTCGCGGATAGGATGCCACCTGAGTTGCTAGGCTACACCACTACACTTGCTAAAGATGCCAATATCAGCAGTTGACACTTGCGAAGCTTTTCTTTCTTGACTTTTACACAAATGAAATTGAAATTGATTGAATTATCATGGAATTTTGTTTTAGAGGATCGCTATTTCCTGCGCAGTACTTGCCCGTAGTGATATCCTAATTTGGCTACTTCCCCCACTCATCAAGGCATAACATAAGAAACGAAACCATTGCCAAGAGGGACCGGAGACCGCTATGCCATAACAGCAAGGCTCATTCGCACCTGTCTCGTTCCTTTCTCCTATTAAGCTTGAAGGCAAGTAAGGACTTGTCGCAAGCAAATTCGGAAATGAAAGAAGTATACCGAAAGCCCTTATGTCTAGTCTATAAAAGAGCTATGACTTTTCGGTGAATCCATAAATGGCTGATTCCGGCTAACAACTAGACAAGGAAAGGGCATAGTCCGTCAATCGTCCAGCTCTCGCCTTTCTTTCCATTAAAGAGTCTCGTCTTCACCTAGAATCGAAAGAGGGGTGTCCCACCGTAAGTTTCCTCTTTTTCCTTTTCTCCTTATCAAGGAAGCAGAGAAAGACTCCTTGCACCCTTATTTACTAGTTAGTTTGACCCCTGCCGCGAAAAGAGACTTGTCAACCAAGAAGACGTGGTTTCAAGGATCAAAGAATAATGAAGTGTGAGTAAATAAAATATTTCCGCTAGTCAGTTCCGTCCATGCTATGCTGCTAAACCCAGAGGTCGGGATCAAAGATTCAGTGATTACATACTAACTTATCATAGGCAAGCTCAACTTGCTGCTTGTAGCGATCTTCTTCTTTATTGTTTACTCAAAACAGTAGCTACGGGGACACCGGGCTTAGATTGTACTGTAATTCAATCCGCCCGGATCCTTCTAAATAAGATTAATAAAAACCTTACTCACCTTGCCCTATGCCATCATAGGCTTTCTTTACTTAAATATACTGAAAAGAATGCTGGGAGGGCACCCCGAATAACCTTCACAACTTCACCTTCACCCGAATACCGGTAACCGTGGGAATCAAGAAGACTCAAAGATATTAGGTTCTTCCTTAGTTCTGGAACATGCCGTACCTCCAAGGTTCTAACAACCCCATCATACATCTTAATTCTAACTGTACCCACACCAACAACGGAAAGCTCAATCCCATCTCGTGCCCTGGGAAGAAGTCTCTTAGCAATCAAATAAGGGAATTTTACTTTTATTATTCTAAAAGGCAGTTCGTCAGTCCATGCCAATTTACACAGCTTCAGCTATCACAGCGGGGTAGGTGACAAGATTGATGCCTTGCAATCTGGACATTGGGCCTTCTTCAAACTGGCCTTAAAACATCTTGGTCTATGGGGTAGAATGGAGAAAGCAAAAGCTGGTGTAGCACCGGTTCCGGCTACTCTTTCTAGATGTTCTTTCCTAGATCTCTCGTTCTGATGGGCTTTGAAGAAAAAGCTACTTCAAAAAACGATTCTATTTCTTACTCTGTAAGGAGTATCCGTAAGCATTGAAGGGGGAGGCCTTTTATTCGTAGATGGGTGCTCGTGAGCTCTTTGCGTGTCGAGGGCTTCACTTTCGATTTAGCTATTTCACTTCCCTGTCTATACTATAGTAATGCATTTTTTGGCTTTTGCCTTTGGTACATTTTCGTTCTTGATTTGGGAAAGCTTCTAGCTGTCTGTACTCCCTCCACCAAAGGAAGTAGAAGAGAAACTACCCCGGTAATCGAGTTAACAGCCTTCAGGGCCGAAGACCTAGGATGAGAAAAAGGGGGTATGGTTGGGGCTTTGGTCTTGCGTGGGGTTCGTCTTTCGTCTGTCTATCCCTCATTGGAGAAATCGTATTATAACATAAAGACAGCTAGGTAGCTTCTTAAAGTCGCTTTACCCATATTTCAATGGCTTCCTTATAGATTTCCCCGTCCACTCCCGCTGTGTTTAAATCATTATACATTTTCTTCAGGTACGCAGTAACTTGCTCGGGACAATGGGAAACTAGTCTCATAGTTGCCTGTTCATATTCCCGATTCTAAGCGGTCAACGTTCTACGCTAAGGCCGATTTCGCTACTTCAATTCCAGAGTATAGGCTACTCAATGAGAGGAGACCTGCATAACCTTGTAATTGCCAAACTATAGCTACTGTAACAGAAGTCGAAAGGATAAAATAAGGATACCCGGGCATGAGAAAGTAAGACTGGGGAACAGACGTATAAATGGAACAGCCAGATAGCGGGAAGAAAAGAGAAGCTCCAATGGACATTAGAATAAGAATACGCGGGCTTTCCTGCTTGAACTGATAGCTATTGCGAATCAAGCTTGAGAGTCCGTCTTTCTTTGTTAAATGGCCGAATTAGCCACACCCATAGAATAGAGAGGATAGCGGTTAGGTTCCCTCCGGGGCTTCCCTGCGGGGCTCTTACACGCGTAGTATTTGCAGGCCTATATATACGATATTAAGCGTTCTCTCAGATGTGAATTGCCTTTCTATTTTATATTTCGCGTTCTATCAGATGGGAAGTCTCTTTCCTTTAGATATATTTCCCTATAAATCATTCTAATATTAATGGAAGATATTCGATGAGTTCTCTTTTCGGTACTATTGATAGACTTCCTCACTACTGCTTTTAAGCCTTTCCTTTGGAGCCTGAGAAAGTTGACGTAACTGGATCTGAGACTCTCGTTCTGTGTGTGAGCACTCGAAAATCTCATCTTCTTTATTCTGTATATTGTTCCATTGTATATTTGTCGTACAGTCAGTACGCTTGTTGTTTGACTTTATATCCCTATTGTGGGTAAGTAATGACTCCTCTCCCACTGAAGAACTCTGTTTTTTCTTTACATGGTATCAGAGCGATGAAAGAACCCGGCCAGAACAGTTTGCCGGATTATTTCCGGAAAGCTTGTGGTCTTTCTCCCTAACCCTAATTCGGTTCTTTCTCTCTTCTAACTCTAATATTATATTATGAATGAAAGTCAATGAACGTTCTCCCAAGCGTCATGCTGAGAAGGGAGCAAAGAGCCGAACATTCCTTTCTTACTTGACTATCCTGCCTGACTTGGCAAATAAAAGAGAACCTGCTTGCCTAAAGTCCCTCTTGTTTGCTACCTTGGGAAATCTTTCTGCTTACCTACTTGCTGACCTTAGGACAGGAATTACCTGAAAGCTAGTCGCTCGGCTGGCACGCTATCAAAGCACTTAGGATTGGCTGGAACAGAACCCCCGAGAAACTTTGTTAAATCTCGGAGAATATAGAGAGGAGGGAGAGAAATGTATTGATTGTATCGTTTCTTCGAAAAAGAATTCTCCCTTCTCCCACTTCTGCTGATCTTATGCTGTCTGAGCTTCGTTTTCTTTTCTTCGAAACCTCGCTTACGTTTAACTTCCCTTCACCGAGATCAGAGACCTTATAGGGTATTCTCCTATCCTAAGAAAGCTTAATACGGTTGATATGCCTAATCCCTTTCCTTTCTTTCTGTGGTTGTTAACCCGACCCGAAGATGGCTACAGTCCTACAGTCTTTCTTTTCCATAGGACAGTATGGAAGAGCAGTTCTTGATGAATGAGAATGTTATTCCTACTCCATGATCTCAGGTTCTTCCTCGGCCCCTTTCTTCTGTCTTTGACTTTCCTTTTATCCTTAGCGCTCGCTCTGCCCCCTATCCCTTCTTTCTACGCCTGTAGCTCTGCTCCTTATCCCTTTGGGGCTAGACCTCAGCTCAGATCATTCTTGGATGCTAGCTACCCGAAATCCGACAGTTCCCTCTTCACAACTTATCTTTCCTAGTCAAAGGATATCCTGCTCTCTGCAAACCCAAGAACTCCGCTACGCCCCTTGAAGAAATTCCGTTCTTCAGGCCGAATCAATTCAGAAGCAAGCATGAGTGAACAGAGACTGCTATTACCATGTCCCTAGCCATTCTTCCTTCCCATAGAATAATAAGCTTCAATATCACTCCACTCAGAAATGGTTTGGATGTAATTACGTTGGCTCATTATCATATTTTTTTTAAGATCGTATTTAGGATTACACTTGCTATAGCACGATTTTCTATAATAGGATACTTCTCCTAAAACTTTATTAAAAAGACTAGTCAGTGCATTAAGGACCAATGCGTCAGCTGGAGAAGCTGGTCTGATGTCTAAGCTTGCGTTAGTGGTATTTATATGATAATTACTATGTTTGCGAAGTGGGGAGACCCCTTCTTTTACATTTGATTGAGAGAGAGGAAACCTTATTAATAGGAGTGGCCAAGCCAGGTGCGTAGCCTTCTGATAAGTCTGGTTAAGCTCTGCCTTTGAAAAAGTAACTGAGTACTTAGTGTGGGCTTTCGAACTCTCCCTCCAACTACTAGCAATCGAGCATACATTGAACTATCTGCCATCAAGACTGAACGAGGTGAGAAGATAGAAGTTGAGATTGGCACTTTTTAGATTGCCTTTTTTTCTTTTTTATATGCCTATTGGTGAATCAGATGTTCTTCCATTCCCGGCACCAAGCCAAGACTGATTAGCTCGAGTGAAGTCCCCCAAGGGCAAGAAGAGACGAAGAAGGTGGGATCTTTTCCTTTAGCTTGGCAGTAGGAATTGTCTATGTCTAATCAAAAGGCCTAACCGCAGTATTAGAACATCAGACAGGAATGGTTGGGAGTGAAGGAATAGGCTTTGCTTTGGAAAGCCAACCCGCGAGAAGAAGGGGGGCACTGAACACAGGAGCGTATACAAGGAAAAAATGAGCGCTAACCAAGAACAAAGAAGTGTACCAGTGGTGAAGGATAAAAAAGTCCCTTCTCTAATCAGCCCCATTTGCTTTGGAGTTGCTCTCCGATAGACTCCAACTGGATTTTTTGCATCCTATCCCTGTTAGCTTTGCCAACCGCCTATTCTAGTAACGTAACGTACTGGCACTGGCATTCAAGCAAGCGCAAGCATGAGGCAGCGCCGCAAGGAAGCCAGAGCCAGTGAGTGAATAACCCCAAAACCTAAGTCAAAAACAGCAGAAGAGCCCTGCCCCGGAAAACCAAAAAGACAGAGCAAGCAAAGCTCTTTCCTGTTCAAATAAAGCAAGCGGTTAGAAACATAAAATAGCCAAGCAAGCAAGTCATGCCCCCATCTATCACGGCGCTCCGCCGCTATTCTCTATAGAAAAGAAAATAGATTCTCTCTGTTTATCCTATAGCGTAGCGGGATTTTGGGAGGACCCCACCAGAGGAGAGGGAGTGACATGAATCCACGTCGACGTTATGGATTTCAGATATGGGGAGCACTATACATAGATAGAAGCAAGCGCTACGAAAGCAACAGCAATCCCTACCTACCCCAGTCCATCCCTTCACCCGGATAATGACCATTTAAGCACCTCTGGAAGCAGACAGAAAGAGATGGCAGAGTCAGCGCCTGTGGATTCAGACCCCGAAGGGGGGGATACATTAATGAAAAGAAAAGCGGAGGCCCGCCATTTGCTAGCATTGTGCTTTGGAATCGATTCTTTATCAATGGCCCACCCTTTCTTTGAACCTTGTCAATGATCGAACTTAAAGATATGAACTGAGTGCCATTTGATGAGTAACTGAGAACAAGGGAGAGGGATATGGAAAGGATGAAGTAATGAAAGAGGAAGTCATTGCTAGTAGTAACGACTTGTCACGATCCATTGGTTCATATAAAATCCATGTCCTAGGTGTATCAAAAAACATTCTTTTCGCTAAGCGTATATAATAAAATAGAGTGAAAGGGTCCACCCCGAAAGGGGGTACTAACTAACAGCTGAGTCCTCTCCGAACCGCAGGAGATAGTTGCCCATCATACGGCTCACCAACTTCACTTGCCTCTATGGGAGACTCGCTCCGGGCAGGTTCGGATCACTTACAATACACGGCTCTACGAAGGAAGGGGTTGGTGGGTTAGGAACGTTTTCAATATGATTCTAAATCCGTATTTGTTCGATGAGAAATGCAAGACGAAAAAGGAACCCATCTTTTCGACTGGGAAATGCGAGTCTGTTTTGTCCACTTTCTCCATCCCTCTCTATCAAACAAACAAAATGATCAAAAAGGTAGGTTTCTTACTTAGTGCTTGTGCTAAGGATCGAAGACTTCTTATTCTCGTGTTCGATCTCTTCCATCTCTGCCCCGCTCGTTGTCACCTATGTTGAAGAAAGGTTTGGAACCCTGTAGAGAATGAGGAGGGGCCAAGGATCTTCCTCTCAACAGTGCTTCTCGGGGCTCCACTCTCCCCCCCCTGAATAAGTAAGGCCCCGTTAGCCTGGGCGAAGATGGGGATAAGGAATAAGGATGGAAGCCCCCTTAACTCTGCCAGGGACAGGGGTTAGCTCTGTAAATGTGTAGAGCCAAGTGTAGTGTGGTGTAGTAGTAGGCACTTCTAGGCCCCTTCCCGGCTACTGGACCACTCCAGTGCTTTGGGTACTACGGACCCTCTGCCATCCATTGCAGCAGAGCCGTTTCATGAGCGGGGGGGCTAAGCGCAGTTCTTTGAATCAAACGTTGAATGAAATCGATTCTTTTTTAGATATAAAAATCGAAATCGGATAGGATAGATGGATGGATCTATCTTTCTATTCATATATATTACTACTAGAAATGGATTTCTATAGTTAAGTAGCGTAGCAAGAAGCCCCAAATCCTTGATTTGGCCAGGAAAGACTGCACTGCTTTGGGCCCAGGAAGCGAAGGGAATGAGCGAAACTCGCTTTCGTTTTCAATAAGGATCGAAGAGCTTAGTGTGAAACTAAGGAAAGAAGCAAACAAGTAAACAAGCTAACAAGCAACGGACTGAGCGCAGACGCGCGAAAGCCGTAGCGCGTTAGCGCAGTCGTTTTCTTGCTCGGTGTAGCGCGCGTTAGCGAACTTACTGTTAAGTGCGCGTTAGCGCAGTCGTTTTCTTGCTTGATGTAGCGCGCTAGCGCGAGGTTAGTTAAGGAGAGGAGCGATAAAGCTGGAAGCTTATCCTCCACACTCATTTTTCTCCGTGCCCGTTCCGCATGCGCTTCGCGCGCCATTGGCGCTTTGCTCTCCTCTTATTCTTCATTGGACGGTTCGGATGGACTTCGCCGTTCTTTCCCAACTAAAATAGAAAAGGCTGTATCACATCGAGATGTCGATTCGTTTTCCGCCCCCAATGAGATGGGGAATTTTGAACCCCCTATTTTGATTTACTTTTGGACCCTTCATCTTTCTGAATTTAGGCCCGGCCCGGCTCGCGTCGTTCCAACAACCGGCGGGGAGCACCTCAGTATACGATCGCGCGCAGTAACTGGGAGTCCTATTACACCTAAGGCCAACTTCAATTCACCAAACCAAGGTTCATCTCGTGTAGTGATTGTGGACTCATACAAGGATATTGAGTAGACGGTTGATGTATCAGACTCGACCCTATCTTTCGTAGCATGCATTCCCATCGGTGTCGCAACTGATTCGGTAAGCTACGTGTCCGGTGCACGGAGAACTGCCTTCGGTCCCCCAAACTGACTTACTCGTGGCAACCTTCCGGCCGCCCAACAACCTATAACGCTAGTCACTACTCCCACTGGGGCTAGGAAGTAAGCCCCACAACCCAAAGCGGCGAAGAACAAATAGAATTTGCTACAAAAGCCGGCTAACGGGGGTATTCCTGCGTATGAGAACATAGTAATGGAGAAGGTAATAGCCGAAATAGGATTCGTTTTGGCTAGAGCGCCCAAATCTGCTATATATTTGACACGGGTTTGCCGTAATGCTAAAACGATGGCGAATGCATCTATCGTCATTAATGCATAAATAAATATACCAATTAGTAGTGATTGAATTCCTTCTATGGTTCCACATGAGAAACCAGTACGAATATAACCTACATGTCCAATTGAACTATGAGCTAGAGGTCTTTTGACTTTCGTTTGGGCCATGGCGGCCAGTGCTCCTAAAATCATAGAAGCAATGCTGCAGAAAAAGAAGATTTGTTGCAATGTAGCTCCATAGGAACCATAAATAGAAAGACGTGAAATATTAGCAGAAATAGAAATTTTAGGCGCAATAGAAAGGAATGCTGTAACCGGGGTGGGTGAACCCTCATAGATATCAGGTGCCCACATATATAGAGTCAAAAGAGATATGGAGTCCGAAGGGGAGGGGGGTTTTCTTCGGGGCTCGAGAGATGGAATAGATAGGGCCCCAAAAGTTTTTAATTCGCCGCTGGGGAATTCACACGAAAGGGAACGAAGAATTCTCAACGAAAAAAGTGCTCTCTGAACCGAACGTGAAAGTAGTTTTCCATCAGACGGCTGTTCCCGTAACTCCACTCTCGACTTGGATTATATATCCAAAAAGGTCCGCTCTTGGCCATTCCACACGCTGCCTAGCAGAGGCGTGGTTATCTCAAGTGGATTCTCTCTTTTTTAGTAGATGCCGAACCTGCTGCCCCATTGACTAAGAAGGGGGCGGACGCTGCAGCTACATGGACCCCTTCCTTTCTGTTGTTGCCAGCGCTTTCCCGGGCCGAGATAGAAAGGGCAGGCAAAGAAGCCCGAAGGCTGCTATCCCAATAGGCCTGCGGGCGGAACGAGGAGAGGGCCCGGCAATCATACCGGTCGAAAAAGCGTGTTCCCTTCAGATAACACGCACCGTAGGCCATCCTCGGCCTTCTTCGTTTTCGATGAAAAAGAAATCTAATCTCGATCTCCGAAAGCGTTTTCCTTCCCCCGCCGCATCTCCCTCCCTTCGTCGAGCCTTTCCTTTAATGGTTGGGGGAAGCATTCCCTTATCTGAACTTGGCGGGCATTCTTTCCAGCCTTATTCAAATAGGGGGTGGGTTTGGTGAACATAGGATAGGCTCAAACATGATTTGAAGATCCTAGCTACGCCATACGTTCAATACAAAATCTGGAAAGCTGCAGGGATGACAAAAAGAGGGCGCTTTCCTGTGTTGCACTGAAAAAAAAAGAAACCTAAGTAAGAGAAGACGCTCTTCTCTTAGGTTTCTTCCTCCCGCGCCCGCCGCCGCCCGGCCCGCGTTAGAAGGGAAGATTAGCAAAGCGAGAAAAGACAGAGGGAGGGGGAGCAGCATCTTATTCTCTTCGCGAGAACTTCCGGATCGGAGAAGCATTCGGAACGGGCTCCGCGTTCATTTCGTTGGCAGAAACGATCCAATCCATTCGGGGAACCCAAAAACGAAGTCTTTCGACTTGATTCATAGATAGAATCAATGATAGATAGAAAAAAGATAGATGAACTAGATATCTTTTTTTTTCTCTAAAGAGGAATAGAATAGACATCCCCTTAGATGTCTATGTATCCTTTATCATCTCCCGATTTTTTTGTAGATCGTTATATCTGCTCTCTCTAAAAAAAAAATGGAGAGAGAAAGAGCAGATGGATCCTATCCCCTATATCGAACACTAAATCCTATCTATTGATAGAAAGATCTTCGTCAAATACCGGACTTTGCCTTTTTTTTTAGGAATTCCTCATACTCATATCCAAGGCAGCTTACCACAAGCACCCCATACGACTAGTTGGGGGGCTGTTCGCCTTTTTAATCAAACAAAGTAAGTATAAGGGCTTCATAGCGACTTTCATTCTAAAGGAAACCGAAGAACCAACCTTTAGTCAATAGGAGCCCTACTTCCCTCTTTGCGACCTCATCACTTCAAAAAAAGCGCAAACCAATTTCTTTCTTAGTCACCGGGCGGAGCGCACCTTTTGTACTTCAGTAGGGCGAGCTGTTTGATAGTGACTTCTTTCGTTTGGTAGGGCGACGAAAGAAAGGCTACTTCAATCTAGGAAACAGCCGGAAACTCGAGAGGGTCGCCTTTGGAAGCGTTTGCCGGTAACCAAAGCCTCACTCCTTCCTTTTGATTATGTCGTGACGCTGACTGAATCCAATCCATAAACCCGGAAACGAAACAAAGTTCGTTCCCTTTCGTCAAGTAGGTAAAGTAGGCATACGAACCTACTTTAGCTTTGCCTTAGACTCTATTGGAACAAAGCAAAGAAGGAGGCGGAATGGAGAAAGGAAAAGGACAAGGGCGGTCTTGCTTGGCGCGAAGGCTGCTGGTTCGGG